AATCTCGAGACGTTCCTCAAACCAATCATATACTTTATTGAGATAGGTAACCCAAAACCAAGAAACTCCCCTCGGAGAACCGTATATGAGAATTTCATCTCGTACGGCTCAAGCAGAAACATACAAATGTTGATTTCAACAGATATGTAATAGAAAGTTCAAAACTTCTTAGCTTAGCCGCTTGATTTACTCCGACCCAAAGATACGAAGTAAAAAAAAATTGGAAATCTATTCTTTGTATTTTTTGTATGATAAGGCCTAAAAATATCAAGTTGGCTCATCCGTCTTTTTTGATGTTGATTATTACAGGCCTCTTGAATCTTCTCTTTCCTATTTTTTTTTTATTTGATTTCTTGTTTTTTTGTAATGTGTATTGACTCTTATTTAACTATTTATTTATCTTTTTTAACTATTCTATTTTTTTTTAACTATTATATATATTTGGTATAGGAATTCACTTGTTGAGATCCCATGAATCAATTGAAACTCCAGATTCATACTAGAACCACGATGATTTAATAAAGCCAAGCCTCAAGCCAAGCTAAACTCAAGGGTTCTCTGAGTAAGAACACTTTCATAATCACTTATTCAATGAATGTATGTTATGACTCAACAAAATCTAGATCTAGAAAAGGAGTTGTCCTTCGGTAAAAAAAAAAAGTCAGTCTAAAAGAAGAAAAATCGTTTGATTTAGGAAATATTTATTTGAAATTTTTGGAGTCCGGTTTCGAGGTCCGAATATTAGTTATGAATCATAGTTTTCGTATTTCTTTTCTTGATCTATTCTATATTACATGGATTTCGTGTTCCAGATACTAGAATAATTATCCGACGAAATAGACTCATCTTGATAGAGATGACAGAACTATTCTCTGTATTATTAATAGGATCAATTATAACAAGTCACACACTCATATTCTGGAGATACCGAAACAAATAAATTTCACGGTCGAACTACCAGAATGGTCTAGAAATCAAAGTTTTAAGTTTAAGTAAAGTAATTTTTTTTTTAACTAGTACTTCATAGTTCTTATTAAAGTTAACTCATTGCAATTCCATCCAGTAAAACGGAAGAATTATAAATTTCCAAAATAATAGATAGAAATACCGCAAATAGGGCCATAGCGACCCCCATTAGTGGTGTAGTCCCCCAGCCCGGAGCTACTTTACCATATTCCGAATTCAGTGGTTTCAATAAATTCCCTACGGTAGTTCGTCTTGGCCCAGATCTAGAACTATCCTCAACGGTTTGTGTAGCCATAAATCCTATTTATTTAATCATTGGTTGAGATCTGTTGACTTTGTATACCATTTCGTTGTAGTTGTAAATAAACGATCTTATTATAGATCCATTGTATTGTGATCTTGAAATTGTCTAAAAATGGAAATAGCAACCCTAATCGCCATCTTTATATCTGGTTTACTTGTAAGCTTTACTGGGTACGCCTTATATACCGCTTTTGGGCAACCCTCTCAACAACTAAGAGATCCATTCGAAGAACACGGGGACTAGTTGAAGTAATGAGTCTCCCATATAGGGTAGGGAGACTCATTACTTCAATTGAAATAATGAAAAATTATTTTACTTTTTTAGTTGGAACCTTAGGCGGTTCTCGAAAAAAGATAGCGAAAAAAATTATCCCTAAAGTAGAGACTAAAAGGAATGTATAAACCAATGCTTCCATAGATTCGATCGTGGTTTACAATTATAGCTTCCACACCTATTCATTTGGCATCATTTACCATATAGTATAAAATATAAAGATAAATAAAAGGAAAAGAAAAGATAGTGATTCAAGTAAAGATTTCTTAAGTACTCTAACCCTATGTCAAATAAAAAAAAGAGGCGAAAGATACCAGAGCAATCTTGTATCAGACTACTTGTCTCCTTGTAGTTGGATCTCCTATTTTTTGGAATGCTCCAAATTCCACTTGAGCATCCAAATCTGGATCAATACCAGCAAAAACATCTCTGAACAAGGTTCTAGCGCCATGCCAAATGTGTCCGAAAAAGAAGAGCAAAGCAAACGTAGCATGACCAAAAGTGAACCAACCCCTTGGACTGCTACGAAAAACGCCATCAGATTTCAAAGTAGCCCGATCTAATTCAAAAATTTCACCTAATTGGGCACGTCTAGCATATTTTTTAACAGTCACAGGATCACTATAACTGACTCCATTGAGTTCGCCACCATAGAACTCAACAGTTACACCTACTTGTTCAACACTATACTTTGATTCTGCTCTCCTAAAAGGAACATCGGCTCTCACAATTCCGTCTCCATCCACCAAAACCACCGGAAATGTTTCAAAAAAAGTAGGCATACGACGTACAAAAAGCTCGCGCCCTTCTTTATCTCTAAAGACAGGGTGCCCTAACCATCCAACAGCTATTCCATCCCCGTTATCCATTGACCCTGCTCTGAATAATCCCCCTTTTGCCGGATTATTACCAATGTAATCATAAAAAGCTAATTTTTCGGGAATTTTAGACCAAGCTTCCGATAAACTTAGATTTTCGTCTAGTCCGGCGCTAACTCTTCGGTATATTTCTTGCTGAAAGTATCCTTGATCCCACTGATAACGAGTGGGACCAAATAATTCGATTGGAGTTGTTGCTGAACCATACCACATAGTTCCAGCAACAACGAAAGCTGCAAAAAAAACAGCAGCGATACTACTGGAAAGTACAGTTTCAATATTGCCCATACGCAATCCTTTGTATAGACGTTGAGGCGGACGGACACTAAGATGGAATAAGCCCGCTAATATGCCCAATGTACCCGCTGCAATATGATGAGAGGCAATTCCTCCGGGAACAAAAGGATCAAAGCCTTCCGCGCCCCATGCAGGACTTACAGGTTGTACTTTTCCGGTTAGTCCATAAGGATCGGACACCCATATTCCAGGACCATACAAACCTGTTACATGAAATGCGCCAAAACCAAAGCAAGCCAACCCTGAGAGAAATAAATGAATTCCAAAGATCTTAGGCAAATCCAAAGAAGGTTTGCCCGTACGTTCATCGCAGAATATTTCTAGGTCCCAATACACCCAATGCCAGATAGCTGCCAAGAAGCACAAACCAGAAAACACAATATGTGCCCCTGCCACACCTTCATAACTCCAAATACCTGGATTCGTTATAGTTCCCCCTGAAATACTCCAACCACCCCACGAATTGGTTATTCCTAAACGAGTCATGAAGGGTATAACGAACATACCTTGTCTCCACATTGGATCGAGAGCGGGGTCAGAGGGATCAAAAACCGCTAATTCGTATAAAGCCATCGAACCGGCCCAACCAGCAACTAGGGCTGTATGCATTATATGGACCGAAAGTAATCGACCAGGATCATTCAATACGACAGTATGAACACGATACCAAGGCAAACCCATGGAAATACCCCTTTATCAAAAAAAAAAACTAGACACTATGTCACTTTATTTTATCGCATTGGAATTGGAAAAGACTATACTATGTACCTAACTTTTCAGTAGATTCTGTATGAGAAAAGGTTAATATTTATTCCGTTCCATTGAAAATAAGGTAAAAATTCTGTTCGTAAGAACAAAGAGAAGCGGATCTATTCTATACCCGATAAGTACCAATACGCAATGGGAGGATTACTCCTACTTTCGGGAAACAAATACATGGATACTTGTTTATCATTCCAACGATTGATACGTTAGTTAAATTTTCTCTTTATTTATTCTGTCTTACTCTATAAACCTTTCAATATAAACCTTTCAATCTATGTATAAAAATCTATGTATAAAATATAATAAAGAGAAAAAGAGATAAAGATGATAAAGCCATTGTTACGTTTCTATATTAACGCGAAGTATAGTACTCAATTTTGTCTTTAAATTAATGCCCGTTGGTGTTCCAAAAGTACCTTTTCGGAATCCCGGAGAGGAAGATGCAACTTGGGTTGAGTTATAGTGCGACTTGTCAGACATATTGAGTCATATGGAATTTACCCGTTTTCTCCCCCGATCGAGATATCCTCTGTTTCGCCCAAGAAATATTGTATTGAGGGAAGCATCAATCATTCGGAGCGTGAAGTGTAATTAGATCAATTTATTTATATTTGCATTTTGGGATCCATATTATCAATTAGGAGGATTTATGGTTCACTTGGAAAAATAAAAATAAAGTATTCAGGCTCCGTTCAGAAAATACCAAATTGGTAATATATGTATGATTATTACTTGTATTATAAAGGATTCTTATCCTTACTATATTACTATAAGTAAGATGAGTTACTATAAGAGTGATTTCAAACGTCCAACCAATAACCAACAGAATAGCATGATGAATACATCAAATAGTTGAGTTGGGAAAAGACATGAAACGAATTGAAAAAAAAAAGAAGTGGTACTGAGATTATTTGCCCTATATGTGCAAATAAAATTCGGACAGATCTTTTCCCGGAGTAGAACATGAACCTAAAAGAATTGCAAGGGCCCATTCAGGAACAAGAAAATTGCATCGTGATTTGAATATCGATGAAATAATACATCAATGAGAGAGATTAGTTCAATTTCAATAAGTTCAATAAATTTTTTTTTTTTTTTATAGGTAAGGAAGCGAGAACACATCTCATGTTTTTTGAAAAATGGAAGAAAAACGTTTTTTTTAGAAAAACCTATTAAGTTAAAGAAAAAAGAAATAGAACAAGAATCGACACATTGATTCTTTTTTCTCCATTTCATTTTGATTTTGAACCGTATGCATCCAAAGGTGCGTGTACGGCTCCTAAAGGACTAAAGGATAGGATTTTGTCCTAATCAACCGACTTTATCGAGAAAGATTACTTTTTTTAGGACAAGAGGTCAAGGAGGAGATCTCGAATACTATTGTTGGTCTCATGGTATATCTCAGTATAGAAGATCAGACTAGGGATCTTTATTTATTTATAAACTCTCCCGGCGGATGGGTAATATCAGGAATAGCTATTTTTGATACTATGCAATTTGTGACGCCCGACGTGCATACAATATGCATGGGAATAGCCGCTTCGATGGCATCTTTCATCCTGGTCGGAGGAGAAATTACTAAACGTCTAGCATTCCCTCACGCTTGGCGCCAATGAGTTTTGATTTGAAAAAAAAAAGAAACACTATGCCTTCGCCATATTGAATATGAATAATAAGTAATAATAGCATGGCACTTCGAGTTCGATCTAAACAAACCATTATTTTATTTTATTGTTTTTTCATAACATGAGATTTTGTATCGAGATAGTAGTATGAAACAAAGAGTATTTCCGATTTGTTGATTTTATGTGTCGGGAGTACATTTCAGCGTCACAAACTTTTTTTCTTCCACACCAGAAGTCTCTTTTTGATATTCATCTTATGAAAGAGTACGAAAAAAAAAATAAATTTTCCTTATTTGATCGTATCAGAAGGGAACTTTGGGATTGCTAAATCATAGATAAGATATCTATATAAAGCAACAGAACCATCATAGTATTTTTTACTCCTACGAAAGGAAGGGTGGTAAATGGATAATTCAACGATCTGAATCAGATAAATTATATTTCTTCGATAGAATAGAAGAGAAGAATAAAGTAAATTCCATTGCGGAGCCGTATGCAACATAGAAATGCCCGTACGGTTGTTCAATTCCATTTTCTTCTTTTTATTTTTTTTATCCTTTAATTTAGCCCAATCATGCGAGATAGAAGAACCTGTTATATCAATAACATTAGGTTAGGATTATGATTCATCAACCTGCTAGTTCTTTTTATGACGGAAGATCAGGGGACTTTTTCAGGGAAACAAGACAGATAGTGAAACTTCGCGAAACCCTTACAAAGGTTTATGTACAAAGAACAGGTATGCCTCTTTGGGTTGTAGCCCAAGACATGGAAAGAGATATTTTTATGTCAGCAACAGAAGCCCAAGCTCACGGCATTGTTGATCTTGTAGGGGCGGATCCTGAGGATTTCGAGGATTTTTTATTGTAAATCTATTTCAAACCGTAATTGAATTTTCTGTGATTTTATATTAAATAGAAAAAATTGATAATCATTAATTATCAGATTAATTCTCAGGTTAAGATCGATCTAAACCAACCCATTCCATTCTAATTTCGAATTATATATACAACGTATATATATATACGACATGCCAACTATTAAACAACTTATTAGAAATGCAAGACAGCCAATAAGAAATGTTACGAAATCTCCCGCTCTTAGAGAATGTCCTCAGCGTCGAGGAACATGTACTAGGGTGTATGTGCGACTCGTTCAGATCATGAGTTCGAACAAATACAAATGAGAAAATTTTTCCAGTATTACTGAACGGCACCAATAAATAGAGTAAATGGAAAAGATTTTTCATATATCTTATCTATATTGTGTATGGAATTTATGGTTTCCATTGGTGTAAATCCAATCACCTAAATTTGAGATGAAAAGCAATTCCCCATAGGTAGTAAATAGTTATCCATTAAGCGGAGGAAATGGTATCATAAGAAGCAAAAAGATTATGCTCCCATTGTTAAAAGAACGGACTAAGAGGGTCAGCTACCTAGCCAACTTTCCTAATTAAATGCCGTTACTGTATAGATAACTCTTATTGTGAAAAGAGCTATTACTCTATAATTGATAATTGATGGGTAGAGCCAAAGAGTGTGAACTATACAAGTTCACAATACCATTTGATTAAATGAAAGAAGAAGCTCCGGTGTATAGAGAGGACCTCGCCGTTTAAGAAATAACCATAGAAACGAAGGAACCCACTTTTTTTTAGTATCATTAGAATTTATTATTTTCAGGTGAAATGCCTGAAAGGAATAAAAAATGGTGGTAAGGAAGGTTATAGTAGCAAAAGCCATTCGAATTCATATTTTATATATCGGAATAATCCGTTTTGTTATTCATCGACCAAGGGGGATAAAAGGATGGCTGAAAGAATAGAAATCAATTAGTTATTCATTAAGGTTTAATTTGATTCAATGACAAGAGTTAGACGGAGATATATAGCTCGTAGACGTCGAACAAAAATTCGTTTTTTTGCGTCAACCTTTAGAGGGGCTCATTCGAGACTTATTCGAACGATTACTCAACAAAAAATTAGAGCTTTGGCTTCCTCTCATCGAGATAGAGGTAGGCAAAAGAGGGATTTTCGTCGTTTGTGGATCACTCGGATAAATGCAATAACTCGTGAAAAGTCGGTATTGTATAGTTATAGTAGATTAATACATAATCTGTACAAGAAGCAATTGCTTCTTAATCGTAAAATACCTGCACAAATAGCTATATCAAATAAGAATTGTCTTTACATGATTTCCAACAAGATCATCAAATCAAATTCAAATAAAGTAGATTATAAAGTCATGTACAGTAAAGGAATGATTGAAACGAAACAGAATTCCCCGGAGTGACTTCTCCGGGAAGATAGAATAAAAATCACTTAAAAAAAAAAAAAAATAAGTAATAGGAATGAACGAACATGTTTAAAAAAAAATGGGAATTTTTTTTCTTTTAACACTGGAACCCACTCTTCTAGATTCTAGGCCTTTTCGAACAAAAAACACATCTGAGCTTGAGTTACAATTGGAGTTTGGAGTCAATTGAGGAGTATGTCTATTTTTTTTTTCTAGGACGAGTAATTCGAGTTCGGGGGATCGACTCCGATTTTTTATTCTTAAATAGTCTCTCATTATTAAGAAAGGGTAACAAAGATAAAATACGGGCTTGCTTTATAGCAATAGTAATTAATCGTTGTTGTTTCAAAGTCAATCTATTCACCCGTCTAGATAATATTTTCCCTTGTTCACTAATAAATCGACTAATTAAACTCATGTTTCTATAATCGATTCGATCCCCCGATCTAATTGGGGGCAAACGCCTACGAAAAGATCGTTTGGATTTGCGAAAAGATTGCTTGGATTTACGAAAAGATTGTTTGGATTTATCCATGGTTTATTCCTTATCTCTAAAATTCTATTTCTTTATTTTATTTACTTCAGATCCTACCAAAATAGGCTTTGATTTGTATGCATAATGTATACACATTATTCATATTCTATATTAAAAATGAAAATTAAATATATGTTAAGCTCTTTTTCTTCTTTGACTTGAAAAGAACACATGTGTTCCGTTCAATCTATTTCTTGATTTCCCCATGAATCGTATGCTTGTGACAATAGCGACAAAATTTTCTCAATTCTAATCGACCAGGCGTATTGTGTCGATTCTTTTGAGTAATATATCTAGAAATACCCGGCGATTCCTTATTGACATCATTTCGGGCACAACTGGTACATTCTAAAATAACTATAACTCTTACATCCTTACCCTTAGCCATAAACCCCCTTTGAATTTTGTATCGGCTTAACTCTTACATTTTCGATCCGAGCTGAAGAAGAAGAAAACAAAAATAAATTAAATAGAAGTTACTAACTAGAAATGGAATTTTCTAAAAATTTCGTTGCAATTATCATTAAATTCTTATTTATTCAAATTTAAAAATTAATATTAATGTAATTAAGTAAAAATTTTAATTTTATATTTTATAGAGTAATAAAATAATAATTTTATGAAGTAATAATTAAGTAATACAATTTCTTTCTAACTATCAATTGTTCCTATCCTAAATCCACTAAATTATTATTCTTATTTAATTTAAGTATCTTCTTTCTATGCTATGATTTCGCGGAACCCTCCCTAGACTGGATCCACATTTAAATTTTAGGTCTCCCAAATTCGATCTTCGATCTATCACATTTTTGTTGAGGTTCCATACACCTTTTTTTTTCTTTTCTCCCTATCCTAAAGCTAAGGAACTGAAATGAAAGAACTGAAAAAGGAGGGAGGAAATTCGAAATTTGAGTCATGTAGAATTGTATCTCTAATTTTATTCATTTCTTCACATAATCAATAACTAGAATCAAAAAAATGGGAATGACAAGGCATCCGGGAATAAACGATTAATCTCTATCAATAGGCCTGCTAAAGACCCAAACCATAGAGTACTTAGCACAGGTGCTACGGAGAGATATGTTTTTATATCTCGCATTGAAAATCCTCCTTTCCTATGGATTGTAATACATATGTGTATATGGTTAGATCTTGTAGTTCAAGATCATTTGCATTTGTATTTATTTTACACAGAATTCCGAACTAAATGCTAAAATGGATATGTACAATTAATCAATAGATGAGATTTTCATCTAATCCCCTGTTCCTGAACATTACTGATAAAACTTTTTTATACATTAGGTTTCAGATGTATATAATTCTTATATTTATGATATGTATAAGATTTTCTTATATGAAACCAAAAGGAAGAGAAGAAATGATAAGAAAATTGTATATAGATGGAGGAAAAAATGAAGATATGGAAAACAAGACAGGTATTTTGTAGAATGAGACTGCCCAACAATTTGAAAAAAGGGATGTAGCGCAGCTTGGTAGCGCGTTTGTTTTGGGTACAAAATGTCACGGGTTCAAATCCTGTCATCCCTACCTATTACTTCTTCTATGGACAGTAACGAGGATTAATTATGGACAGTAACGAGGATTAATTGAGAACGATTCAAATTGTACATAATTTTCCGTTTTTTATACTATATGTATGCAAGATGCATTGGGGTAGATTTCTTTACAGTACAGTTGTATCCCCTGTCATAAGCATAAGAAAGCGCTCTTAGTTCAGTTCGGTAGAACGCGGGTCTCCAAAACCCGATGTCGTGGGTTCAAATCCTACAGAGCGTGAGTCAGTTTATTTGATGTCGAATCACAATAAAATATTTGAACAAAAAAAAAACAAAAAAGTTTAATTGCAACTTGCATTGGACCTCCTGCGGGAAGGAGGTCAATAAAAAAGAAATAAATATTACTCAATCAAAGATCTAACTGATCACCGCGTCTGTATTGTAAATATGCGGTTACGAATAATCCTGCTAAAGTAATAGGAATTAGACCTAAGACGATTCCAAATAGAAAAACTTCAATCATTTCGGTTTGTTTAAGGGGAT